ACAATTAAAAACTGTTTTCCCCTACTTGCTGCATCAAAAACTAAATCACAAGCTTCTGATAAAAAACGAGCAGTTTTAGTAAGATTTGTAATATGAATACCTTTACGCTTGGCAGAAATATAAGGTGCCATCCTAGGATTCCATTTCCTAGTACCATGACCAAAATGAACTCCCGCTTCCATCATCTCTTCCAAATTGATATTCCAATACCTTCTTGTCATTTCTCCCCCCCACTTCCGCTTTTTTTTTTTGAAAAAAAAAAAGCGACGAGGTTGCCCTGAACTAAATAATTGTTCCGATGGAACCTTTTCTTCTACCGGAGATTGGCCATGTGGATGTCGATACACAATCCAAACCCCTACCCTCTATTCGTTATTATCTTTTTTTCGATTACCCCAAAAAATGACCATAAATAAAGAGTTTTTTTTATTTTAATTAAAAAAAAAAGTATGAATCCACTTTTAGGAATCATTAAATCCTCGAAATGATTGTTCTGATGTATCATGAAACTTCTTTGAAATGGAAGAATCAAATAATTCTCTGTGGTGGAACAAAATATCTCCGATTTCCCCCTCGAAAAAATTCTTCTTTTTGGTTTTCAAAGGAATGTTCTTATGTTGCCTTGAACGATGCACTAATCCTTTGAATCCGGTACCAACGGGTATCATCCCTCCTATAACAACGTTCTCTTTTAGGCCTTTCAACCAATCGATACGGCCCCGGAGAGCAGCTTTGGCTAAAACTCGAGCAGTTTCTTGAAAACTCGCTTCAGATATGAAACTTTGAGTATTCAAAGATGCCCTTGTTATTCCCAATAGGATGGCGCGGTAACAGATCGATTCTTCCAAAGCGCGCCCCGTTCGCGCCGCTCGCAACAATCCAATTAGTTCTCCAGGTAAAAAAACATTAGACATTCCATCCTCTGAAACCAACACCTTTGATGTTATTTGGCGTACAATAATTTCTATGTGCCTATTATGGATTTGCACCCCCTGGGATCGATAAACCTTTTGGATCTTATTAACCAAAGATATACGACTTTGCACTATAGTTAGTTCAGCCCCAATCAAGAATCCCCAAGGAATTCCAAGAATTTTTTTTATATGCTCGTTCCAACCCTCAATTCTTTTTTCTAGGTTCATCGATATTGAATCAATTGAACGCACTTCTAACACTTGTTCCACTTTTGGAAGACCCTGCGTTATATCACCGGATCTCGATTTTTCATATATAAATGTAACTAATGTATCTCCTTCGTAAAGGATTTCTCCATAATGACCATGAACAGTTGCTCCTGGAGTGGCCAAATAAGGCTTGGCGGATCTTATTACTACAGAGTCAACTTGAACAATCAAAACTTGACCCGATTTGAGATGGGGTCCGTTTTTGGATATACATACATTTTCACAAATAAACTGTCCAAGACTAATTATTGTGGATCTTTCTTCAAAATAATTATGATAATAATTATGATGCAGAAAATACCAATTCAAATTGAATGAATTCAAAACGATGTTACTGCATGAATCGGGATTCAAAATTCTCCCATTTTCATCCATTAAATAATAGTTAATTACTTGAAAAGTCTGTTTTAAATTTTCAAGTTGCAAATATTTAGTTACCAAAATAGGATTATGAGTTATTAAATAGTAAAATGAATAAAAATTCACAAATTGAAGGACTGTTCCTAAAGGGCCAATCGAATTCCTAATTTTAATTATAGGATCTTTTTTAATTGATTCTTTTATCACATTGTGATATTTTCCAGCGTTGAATGGACCCATTCGGAAACAATTAGATGATGACAAAATTATCAAAGATGGACATTCCTTATTTTTATTTAACAACGTGCGAATAGTTCCTTGATTTTGGCTAAGTAATTGTTGAATTTTTGTCTTGGAATAAAAGGGATTGCTATTGGTGTGATCTGACACATTATCTGAATCTGAGATCAATCCTGAGCCTGAGGGATCATTCCTTTTTCTGAGATACGAAATAGGGAATTTCACTAAGTCAATTCTTAGGAAATCTCGAATCAGACCATTTGTACTTACTTCAACAAAGGAAGTATGAGCCTCTTCGATAGAAGAACTTTTTTTGTCTTGGTCCCAATTCAAAATTAAACAAGTCCGAACTAATTGAATACTTGTATCAGAAATTCCCCGAATTGGTTTGCCATTTCTGTAAACAATATAATTGACAACTCGAAGTTGCATATTATCCCTTTCTTGTAACAGATCCGGGGGGAAGAGTGTTGCTAAATTTATACCGTCCAATACTTCATATGTCACTACGGGTCGAACTAAAACAAAATACTTTTTCTTAGTAGGTGTGATCCGTTGGACATAGATCCAATTTTTCCATTTTTTGGATTCCTTAAAATTTGTTTTTCCTGTTCCTGGGGGTATCAAGATGCCACTGTGTCGGGATATCTTATCTGTCTCTCCAGGAAAATGGATATCTCCAGAAAAGATTTTCAGTTCAATCCTTTTTTTTTTTC